ACCTGTGAGATACACACGAAATACGTGTAGGATCATCATTAGCACCATCATACTTGCTGACCATCGATGAACTGATCGGATTAACCAACCAAAGTTGGCTTCAGTCATTATGTATTGAACAGAGGCAAAAGCCTCTGTAACGGTCGGACGATAGTAAAAAGTCATAGCAAAACCGGTAGCTACTTGTACTAAAAAACAAGTAAGTGTGATCCCTCCTAGACAATAAAATATGTTGACATGAGGAGGAACATATTTACTAGTTATATCATCTGCAATCGCCTGAATCTCGAGACGCTCCTCGAACCAATCATATACTTTATTGAGATAGGTAAACCAAAGAGACTCCCCCTCTGAGAACCGTATATGAGAATTTCATCTCGTACGGCTCAAGCAAAAACACCCAAATAGTGGTTGCAACGGATATGGAATAGAAAGTTTGAAACTTCTTAGCCACTTGATTCAATCGTCCCTGAAGATACGAAGCGAAGGAACCAAAATCCGGAATCTCTTCTTTGTGATGATAATGCCAAAATATCAAGTTGGCTCATTCGTCTTTATGTTGATCGTTATAGGCCTCTTGAATCTTCTCTTCCCCTATTTATTTTATTTTGGATTTGTTGTTTTTGTTTGTGCGTAATACGGATTTACTATATGTTTTGTTTACTATTGATAGGAATTCTCTTGTGGAGACCCTATGAATCGATTGAAACCTCAGATTCATACTAGAACCACGATGATTCAATAAAGCGCCCAAGCTAAGCCCAAAGGTTCTCTGAGTAAGAACCATTTGATCATCACTTATTCAATGAATGGATGGAATCACTAAAAATCCATAGAAACATTGGTCCTTCGGTCAAAATAAGCATAATTCTGAAGGAAGAAAAATCGTTCGATTTATGACTCGTTGTTTGAAAATTTGTTGGAGTCCGGTTGCGAGGTCTGAATAGTAGGTATGAATCATAGTTCAAATATTTCTTGATCTATTCCATATATTCCGTGCTCCGGATACTAGAATGAATATCCGACGAGGTAGAACCATCTCTATCGAGATGACAGACCTATTCTCTGTACTATCAATAGGATCAATTATAACAAGTCACACACTCATATTCCGGAAATACCGAAACAACGGAATTCCACGGTCGAACTACCAGAATGGCCTAGAAATCCGAGTCCTAAGTGATTCATTTTGGATTGAAAAGCTAGGACTTCATGGTTCTTATGGGACCTAACTCATTGAAATTCCATCCAGTAAAACGGAAGAATTATAAATCTCCAAAATAATAGATAGGAATATCGCAAATAGAGCCATTGCGACACCCATGAAGGGGGTAGTTCCCCATCCAGGAGCCACTTTACCATATTCCGAATTCAATGGTTTCAATAAATCCCCTGTAATAGTTCGTCTTGGCCCAGATCTAGAACTACCCTCAACGGTTTGTGTAGCCATAAATCCTATTGCATTGGTTGAGATCTGTTGACTTTGTATACTATTTCGTTGTAAATAAACGATCTTATCGTAGCGTAGATCGATCGTGGTCTTGAAATTATCTAATAATGGAAACAGCAACCCTAGTCGCCATCTCCATATCTGGTTCACTTGTAAGCTTTACTGGGTACGCCTTATATACCGCTTTTGGGCAACCCTCTCAACAACTAAGAGATCCATTCGAGGAACACGGGGACTAGTTGAAATAATGAACCTCCCATATTGGGGGGCTCATTACTTCAATTGAGATAATGAAAAATCATTTCATCTTTTTAGTCGGAACCTTAGGCGGTTCTCGAAAAAAGATAGCGAAAAAAATGATCCCTAAAGTCGAGACTAACAGGAATGTATAAACCAATGCTTCCATAGATTCGATCGTGGTTTACAATTATAGCTTCCACACCTATTCATTTGGGATCATTTCCCAGATAAAGAAAGGGCAAGAGTCAAAGAAAAGGCGATGATGAAAATCAAGATTTCTCCAATCCCTTATGTCAAATCAAAAAAAAATCAAATAGAGGCGAAAGATACCAGAGCAATGTTGTATCAGACTACTTGTCTCTTTGTAGTTGGATCTCCAAGTTTTTGGAATGCCCCAAATTCCACTTGAGCATCCAAATCTGGGTCAATACCAGCAAAAACATCTCTGAACAAGGTTCTAGCGCCATGCCAAATGTGTCCGAAAAAGAAGAGCAAAGCAAACGTAGCATGTCCAAAAGTGAACCAACCTCTTGGACTGCTACGAAAAACACCATCGGATTTCAAAGTAGCACGATCTAATTCAAAAATTTCACCCAATTGGGCACGTCTAGCATATTTTTTCACAGTAGCGGGATCACTATAACTGACTCCATTGAGTTCGCCACCATAGAACTCAACAGTTACACCTACCTGTTCGACACTATACTTTGATTCCGCCCTTCTAAAAGGAACATCGGCTCTCACAATTCCGTCTCCGTCTACCAAAACTACTGGAAATGTTTCAAAAAAAGTAGGCATACGACGTACAAAAAGCTCATGCCCTTCTTTATCTCTAAAGATGGGGTGTCCTAACCATCCAACAGCTATTCCATCCCCGTTATCCATTGAGCCTGCTCTGAATAATCCCCCTTTCGCCGGATTATTACCGATGTAATCATAAAAAGCTAATTTTTCGGGAATTTTAGACCAAGCTTCCGACAAACTCAGATTTTCGGCTAGCCCGGCACCAACCCTTCGATATATTTCTTGCTGGAAGTATCCCTGATCCCACTGATAACGAGTGGGACCAAATAATTCGATCGGGGTAGTTGCTGAACCATACCACATAGTTCCAGCAACAACGAAAGCTGCAAAAAAGACAGCAGCGATACTACTGGAAAGGACCGTTTCAATATTGCCCATACGTAATCCTTTGTATAGACGTTGGGGCGGGCGGACACTAAGATGGAATAGACCCGCTAATATGCCCAATGTCCCCGCTGCAATATGATGAGAGGCTATTCCCCCCGGAACAAAAGGATCAAAACCTTCCGCGCCCCACGCTGGATTTACAGATTGTACTTTTCCGGTTAGGCCATAAGGATCGGACACCCATATTCCAGGACCATACAAGCCTGTTACATGAAATGCGCCAAACCCAAAGCAAGCCACCCCTGAGAGAAATAAATGAATTCCAAAGATCTTGGGCAAATCCAAAGAGGGTTTTCCCGTACGTTCATCACAGAATATTTCTAGGTCCCAATACACCCAATGCCAGATAGCTGCTAAGAAGCACAAGCCAGAAAATACAATATGTGCCCCGGCCACACCTTCGTAACTCCAAATACCCGGATTCGTTATAGTTCCTCCTGTGATACTCCAACCACCCCATGAATTGTTTATTCCTAAACGAGTCATGAAAGGGATAACGAACATACCTTGTCTCCACATTGGATCAAGAACGGGGTCAGAGGGATCAAAAACTGCTAATTCGTATAAAGCCATCGAACCGGCCCAACCAGAAACTAGAGCTGTATGCATTATATGGACAGAAAGCAACCGACCGGGATCATTCAATACGACGGTATGAACACGATACCAAGGTAAACCCATGGAAATACCCCTTTATCAAAGAAAAAATAGACACTATGTAACTTTATCGCATTGGAAAAGACTATGCTATGGACCTCACCTTTTCAGTGGATTATCCCGAAGCAAGGGTTAATATTTATTCCGTTCCGTTGGTAATAATTGAACAATTCTGTTCGTAGGAACAAAGAGAAGCAGATCTATTCTATACCCAATAAGTACCAATACGCAATGGGGGCTGGTCCCATTTTTTGTGAGCGAATGCATAGATACTTGTTCATCATTCAAACGATCCATTCGTAAGAATTTTTCTTTATTCATTCTGTCTTCCTCCATGAACCTTCGAATCTATTGATAAAATACGATAAACGGCAATATTATGAAGACAATAAACCCGTTGTTACGTTTCCACATCAAAGTGAAGTATAGTACTTAACCTCTTTTTCTTTAATTTAATGCCCATTGGTGTTCCAAAAGTACCTTTTCGGAGTCCTGGAGAGGAAGATGCAGTTTGGGTTGACGTATAGTGCGACTTGTCAGACATATTGGGTCATATGGGATTTCCCCGTTCTCTCCCCCGATGGAGATATCCTCTCTTTCGCCCAAGAAAGATTGATTGAACCATCAATAATTCGGAGCGTGAAGTGCAATTAGATCAATTTATTGGGGGATCCATATTATCAATTAGAAGAATTTATGGTTGGCTTGGACCAATAAAATGAAGTATACAGGCTCCGTTCAGAAAATACCAAATTGGTAATCTATGTATGATTACCACTCGTATCATAAATGATTCCTTTATACCATATGAGTGATCTCATACTGCCAATCAATGGAGTAATATGATGAATACATCATATATTGGGCAGAAGACATGAAACGAATTGAAAAAAAAAAAGAAGTCGTAGCAAAAAGAAGTGGTACTGAGATTATTTGTCCTATATGTGCAAATAGAATTCGGGCAGATCTTTACCCGGAGTAGAGCATAAACCTAAAAGAATTGAAGAGGCCCATTCAGGAACAAGAAAATTACATCGTGATTTGGATCTCGATGAAACAATACATCAATGAGAGGTTAGTTCGATAAGTTCAGTGAATTCTAGGGAAGCAAGTCAAGTCAAAACTCATGTTTCTTGAAAAATGGAAGAAAAAGCCCCTTCGTTAGGAAAAACCCTGCTACGAAAAGAGAAAAGGGCTGGAATCGACACATTGATTCTTTTTTTGTTTCGCAATTTTTATTTTTTGAACCGTATGCATCCAAAGGTGCGTGTACGGTTCCTAAAGGATACAATTTTGTCCTAATCAACCGACTTTATCGAGAAAGATTACTTTTTTTAGGCCAAGAGGTTGATAGCGAGATCTCGAATCAACTTGTTGGTCTCATGGTATATCTCAGCATAGAGGATGATACCAGGGATCTTTATTTGTTTATAAACTCTCCCGGCGGATGGGTAATACCAGGAATATCTATTTATGATACTATGCAATTTGTGCCACCAGATGTGCATACAATATGCATGGGATTAGCCGCTTCAATGGGATCTTTCATCCTGGTCGGAGGAGAAATTACCAAACGTCTAGCATTCCCTCACGCTTGGCGCCAATGAGTTTTTTATTTGAGAGAAAAAGAAGACTATGCCTTCGCCATATGGAATATAAATAATAAGTAATAATAGCATGGCATTTCGAGTTCGATATGAGCAAACCATTCTCGTTTTTTCATAACATGAGATTATGTATCGAGATAGTAGTATGAAACAAAGGTTATTTCCGATTTGATCTTATGTATCGGGGTTCCATTTCAGCGTCACAAACCTTTTTGCTTCCACACCAGAAGTCTCTTTCCGATATTTATGTTATGAAAGAGTATGAAAAAAAAAAAGATTCTTTTTTCCTTATTTGATCGGATCAAAAAGAAACTTTGGGATTGCTGAATCTCAGACGAGATAAATATATAAAGCAACGGAACCATCATAGTATTTTTTGACTCCTACGAAAGGAAGGATGGTAAATGGATCATTCAACGATCTGGGTCTGATGGATTCTATTTGTCTCTTTCTTTGATGGAAGGGAAAAAGAAATTCCATTGCAGAGCCGTATGCAATGCACAAAAGATGCCTGTACGGTTGTTCAATTCTATCTTTTTCTTCTTGTTTGTTATTCTTTATCCCTTCCTTTCGCCCGATCATGCGAGATAGAGGAATCGTTTATTATGTTATATCATCAGGGTTATGATCCACCAACCTGCTAGTTCTTTTTATGAGGCACCCACAGGAGAATTTATCCTGGAAGCGGAAGAACTACTGAAACTCCGCGAAATCCTCACAAGGGTTTATGTACAAAGAACGGGCAATCCTTTATGGGTTGTATCCGAAGACATGGAAAGAGATGTTTTTATGTCAGCAGCAGAAGCCCAAGCTCATGGCATTGTTGATCTTGTAGCGGTCGAAAATACCGGGGATTTCGCATAAATCCGTGATTCCATTTCGAATCATAATTCGAATGAACCGTGATTTGATCTTTTATCTTCTTACCCGGGTAAAATAAAATAAAATAGTAAATGGAAGTAATTCATAATCATCCGGTTAGGATCGATCTAAACCAGCCCATTCTGTATACGATTCAGCATGCCAACCATTAAACAACTTATTAGAAACACAAGACAGCCAATCAGAAATGTCACGAAATCCCCAGCTCTTCGAGGATGTCCTCAGCGTCGAGGAACATGTACTAGGGTGTATGTGCGACTCGTTCAGATCATGAGCTAGAACAAATGAGACGATTTTTCCAGTCTCAATGACCAGTACCAATGAATGGGATAGAATGGAAGAACTCCATTCACTATCTAAAAATAAAGATCTATCATATACCTCTATTGTGTATGGAATTTATGGTTTCCATTGGTGCAAATCCAATCACCTCGATTTGAGATGAAAAGCAATTCTCCATTGGTAGCAAATGGTTATCCATTAAGCGGGGGAAATGGTATTTAAGAAGCAGAAAGATTATGCTCCTACTCTTGCAAGAACGGACTAACAGGGTCAGCTACCTAGCCAACCTTCATACTTAAATGCCGTCACTGTATGAATAGATCTCATTGTGAAAAGACCTATTACTGGACAATTCATGGGTAGAGCCAAAGAGTGTGAACTGTACAAGTTACCAATAACATTGATTAAATGAGGGAAGGGGCTCCGGTGTATAGAGAGGGCCTCACCGTTTAAGAAGTAACCATAGAAACGATGGAAGCCACTATTTATTTATTTATCCATTTACATTTACTACCTATTTATTTTATACCTATTTTATACCAAATATCGGTAAAATTTCTTATTTTGAGGTGAAATAAATGCCTGGAAGAAATAAAAAATCGTGGTTGGGAAGGTCATAGTAGCAAAAGCCATTGGAATTTGTATTTTATACATCGGAAGAATCCGTTTTGTTATTAATAAACCAGGAGAGGGGAAAAGAATGACTGAAAGAAAAGAAATCGATTAGTTATTCATCAAAGTTTAATTTGATTCAATGACCAGAGTTAGACGAGGATATATAGCTCGGAGACGTCGAACAAAAATTCGTTTATTTGCATCAACCTTTCGAGGGGCCCATTCAAGACTTACTCGAACTACTACTCAACAGAAAATGAGAGCTTTGGTGTCCTCTCATCGGGATAGAGGCAGGCGAAAGAGAGATTTTCGTCGTTTGTGGATCACTCGGATAAATGCAGTAACTCGTGAGAATAGGGTATCCTATAGTTATAGTCGATTAATACATGATCTGTACAAGAGGCAGTTGCTTCTTAATCGTAAAATACCTGCACAAATAGCTATATCAAATAGGAATTGTCTTTACATGATTTCCAATGAGATCATCAAATAAGGAGATTGGAAGGAATTCACCGGAATGATTTAAACGGAGTTCCCCGGAGAATGACCTCCGGGAAGGTAGAGTAGAAATTAATATGATAAGATAAGTAGTAGGAATGAACGAACACGTTTCAAAAAAAAACAGATTTCTTCTTCTCCCATTCTTTTTTTTATTCTATTACGACGCAACAATAAAATCTCTCGGCTTTTTCGAACAAAAGATCAATCAATCTGATTTTTAATTCCAATTAGAGTTGTTTTGATTCAATTGAGGAGTAGGCCTATTTATTTCTGGTTCTAGGACCAGTAGTTCTAGGGATCGACTCGGTTTTCTCAAATTGTTTCTCATTATTAAGAAAAGGTAACGAAGATAAAATACGAGCTTGTTTTATAGCAATAGTAATTAATCGTTGTTGTTTCAAGGTCAATCTATTCACTCGTCTAGATAATATTTTTCCCTGTTCACTAATAAATTGACTAATTAAACTCATGTTTCTATAATCAATTCGATCCCCCGATCCAATTGGGGGCAAACGCCTACGAAAAGATCGCTTGGATTTACGAAAGAGTCGCTTGGATTTATCCATGGTTTATTCCTTATCTCTAAAATCCCATTTCTTCATTCATTTCGGATCCGACCGAAATAGGACTTGATTTGTTTATATATATATAATTTCTTCCTGTTCCTTGGAAGGATGGTACACGTGTTCCGTTCGATCTATTTCTTTATCTCCCCATGAATCGTATGCTTGTAACAATAAGGACAGAATTTTCTCAATTCCAATCGACTAGGTGTATTGTGTCGATTCTTTTGAGTAATATATCTGGAAGTGCCTCGCGATTCTTTATTAAAATCATTTCGGACACAACTGGTACATTGCAAAATAACTATTCCTCTGACATCTTTACCCTTGGCCATGAACCTCCTTTGGATTCACTCAATTCTTCTATTTTCGATCCGAACCGAAGAAGAAGAAAGGAACGAAAAATAAATAGAAAATAGGTTGCTAACTCGAAATACAATTATGAAAGATTTCGTTGCAATCATGCAATCAATAAAGTAATAAAATCATAAGTAATACAATTATTTCTAACTATTCATTATTCCTAATCCCAGCATTTCATTTACTATCTTATATGATCTCGAACAGCCTGCCCTAGAGCCCCATTTCTATTTCTGTTCTACCTCTATTAATTCTATCCTGAACCCGAGTTTGACTGAGGTTCAATCCACTTTTATTCTTTCTCTTTCCTTCCTATCCTAAAAGAACTGAAAAAAAAGGGGGGGGTTGGTCACAGAGAATTTATTGTATCTCTAATCTTCTTCATTCATCCATTCCCATATCAATAACTAGAATGAAAAAAAGGGGAATACCAACGCATCTGGGAATAAACGATTGATCTCTATCAATAGACCTGCTAAAGACCCAAACCATAGAGTAGTTAGCACAGGTGCCACGGAGAGATATGTTTTTATATCTCGCATTGAAAATCCTCCTTCTTTATTGGAATACATATATGATCAGATGCATATGTAGTTAAAGATCACTTGTATTTGTACGCGGAATCTCTAACTAAAATGGATATGTACAATGATCCGGTAGATGAGATCCACTTGTACCTAAAACAGAAAAAGATGACCCCCTCTTCCTGAGCATTACCGATAAATATTAATTCTTTTATACGTTAGGTTTCATATGTATATAATTCTTTTATTATATGAGATATGAGACCAAAAAGAAGAAATGGCAAGAGAAATTGTATATAGATAGAGGAAATAACGATGTGGAAAACAAGACAGGGATTCTCTACAATGACACTGTACAACAATTAAAAGGGATGTAGCGCAGCTTGGTAGCGCGTTTGTTTTGGGTACAAAATGTCACGGGTTCAAATCCTGTCATCCCTACCTATTATTTTTCCTATGGCCAGTAACGAGGGGTCAATTGAGATCGATGAAAATTGGACATAATCTTTTATTTTATGATACTATATGCAATGCATGCAAAATGTATTGGGGGTACAAAAAGAATCCTTTTCTTGACAGTCGTATCTGCTGTCATAAGAAAGCGCTCTTAGTTCAGTTCGGTAGAACGTGGGTCTCCAAAACCCGATGTCGTAGGTTCAAATCCTACAGAGCGTGATTCTGTTCTTGTAATGTCGAATCACAATAAAACAACTTCACTAACTTGAACTGCAACCTGAATTTGACCCCCTGCAGATTAAGGAGGAGGTCAATCAAAAAAAAAAGATGTTACTCAATCAAAGGTCCAACTGATCACCGCGTCTGTATTGTAAATATGCAGTTACGAATAATCCAGCCAAAGTAATAGGAATTAGACCTAAGACGATTCCAAATAGAAAAACTTCAATCATTTCAATTTATTTGAAAGAGGAGAAAAAGAGAGGTAATATCTATCCCTAAATATTAATCCCAATCTCTCATGAATCTCAATGACCAAGAATTGGCAATTGGCGCGGAAGGAACTATAGAATACCTGGAATCTCATAGAAATATTCATTTTTATGAATGAATTGTTCATTCAATTAATTTCAAATAAGTCGTATCTTGCTCAGACCAATCAATAGAGCTGGG